GATCTACTACCAGAAATTCAATGCGTAATCTCAGCATTCAATGTGTATTCCTGAATAATCTCATTTTTCAATTATTCAATCATTTCATTTTACCAAGTTCAATGTTAGCGAGATTAGTCAACATTTTTATGTTTCGATGCAACAGCAAGATGCTATTTGTAACAAGTAGTTTTGTTGGTTGGATAATTGGTCACATTTTATTCATGAAATGGATTTTTCTTAAAGACTTAAAGAAAGACTTAAAGATTCAAAAAGTAGTAAATTACTAAAAAAATGGATACATAAGAAAAATAAAAGAACAGATAAGAAGAAATACGTCCCCCCCCTACCGATTTAATAACCTCTGCTACAAAGAAACTGATAAGACCAACTCCATTTGGAATTCCATCAATTATTCGTCTATCAAAAAAATGAGTGAATTCGGCGAATTTTCTCGTCCCCACAATAAAGAATGTTCCATAAAAGGCATCTATGTACCCCCGATTATATGACCAATCATATATAGCATTTTTTATTTTGTCATAAAAATTTCTCCTAGGCCCCATTTTAAAAAATGAATTAATTAAGTCCAAATTTTGAAAAGATGAATAAAGAGGTTTATATAAAAAAAATGCTATAAATATTCCGAAAGAGGCTATACTGACTGAAAAAAAGGCATCTTTACAAAATTCATACCAATCTATTGAATTATTTGAATTTTTATGTAAAAGATTTATAGACGGGGTTAACCATTTTGTTAATATATCCACGTCTTGATTTAAAGGAATTCCTAAGAATCCAACGAACAAAGTAAATATAATTAATATAAGTATTGGGAATAACATCGTATTATCCGATTCATAAGGATACAAAGAAGTCTTGGTATTGCCAAAATTCGGAATAGAAAGAAAGGGTGGAGTCATATTTCTTACATTCTCATCAATTTTATATACTCTATTTGAAAAAAAAGAAGGACGTCCATTCTTATTCATTTTTAATAAAGTTACCAAACGAAAGTTTTTGTTACTTATTTTTGAACCTTCTTTACCCCATAGCGATATTGAATATAAGGGGGTATTCCTTTTTCCACTGTAATTTTGAAAATGAACGTTTAAATGTCCTTCAAAAGTAAGTAAATAAATCCGACACATATAAAATGCCGTTAATCCTGCCGTAGACCAAGCTATTATTGCAAAAATAGGTGAATACAACCAACTATCATTAAGAATTTCATCTTTGGACCAAAAACAAGCAAGGGGTGGAATACCGCAAAGAGAAAGTGTACCTAATAAAAAAGAATTTTTTGTAATTGGTACATGTTTTGTTAAACCTCCCATAAGCACCATATTCTGACTTTTTTTTGGACAATACCCAACAAGAGTTTCCATTGAATGAATAACGGATCCCGATCCTAAGAACAATAATGCTTTAGAATAAGCATGAGTAATCAAATGAAATAAAGCACTGCGATAAGACCCCATACCTAAAGCTAACATCATATAACCCAATTGAGACATTGTGGAATAGGCTAAACCCCTCTTAATATCTTTTTGAGCAAGAGCTAAAGTAGCTCCTAAAAAAACTGTTATTATCCCTATCAAAGAGATAAAATTCATTATGTGGGGTATGACTATGAAAAGAGGCATAAGTCGGGCTACAAGAAAAATGCCCGCTGCTACCATCGTAGCAGCATGTATAAGGGCCGAAATAGGAGTCGGCCCTTCCATCGCATCAGGTAACCATACATGAAGAGGAAATTGTGCAGATTTAGCAATCGCACCGGCAAATAAAAGAACAGCGCACAAGGTAACAAATAAAAAATCGACCTCATTATTAGAAATCAAGTTATTGAATATTTGGAATAAATCACGAAATTCGAAACTCCCCGTTACCCAATAAAACCCTAAAATGCCTAATAATAAACCAAAATCGCCAACACGATTAGTTACAAAGGCTTTTTGACAAGCCTTTGCTGCAACAGGTCGTGTGAACCAAAATCCTATTAATAGATACGAACACATTCCAACTAATTCCCAAAAAATATAAATTTGTATCAAATTTGAACTAGTAACTAATCCCAACATAGAAGTACTGAAAAAACTCATATAAGCAAAAAATCTCAAATACCCGTGATCATGAGACATATAATTATCACTATAAATAAGAACCAAAATTCCAACAGTAGTGATTAGTATTGACATAATAGAAGTAAGTGGATCGATCAAGTATCCGAATTCTAACGAAAAATCATTATTAATAATCCAAGACCATACATATTGATAGACAGAACTACTATTTATTTGCTGAATAGAAAGATTCATGGAAAAAATCATGACTATACTTAACAACAAAACGCTCTGAAAAGCCCACATACGGCGAAGACTTTTTGTTGCCGTCGGAAAAAGAAGAAGTCCCAACCCTATTAACATAGGAACTGGAAGTGGAAGAAAAGGTATTATCCACGCATATTGATATGTCTGTTCCATAAAAAAAGTTTTTTATTCTTAATTAATTGTTTCCGATTCACCGGATCTTACCTTTCGAAAAAGTCAATAAAAAATCAAGATATGCACTAACTGATTTAAGAAGTTTATATTAGTATTTATTAATATTAATTATTCTGAGTCTTTTCAAAACCGTTCAAATATTCAAAAAAGAAGTTACAATTGGTCAAATGATATGACCAAGTGACATATAAAAAAACGAACACTTATAATAGGAAAATAAAAATAGAATAATTTATCGTAATCAAAATTTATATTCATAGAGCAAGGATAAAAATTTAGCCTAAAAAGAGTATTTGATGCTGATAGGAATTATAAGATTAACTAAGGTCATCGGTCTAATGAAAAAAACTCTTGATTTTAGTTAGTTTATTTCAATTTCAATTCATTAACTAATTTTCAATTAATTAACTAATTCATTATGGGATTGATTGTTTTCCATTTCAATCAAAACAATTTATTAGTAAAGTTTATAAAAATATGGAACTAAAATGAACTTTTTAGCGAGAAAGGATCAAAAATGACTAAGATCCTTTTTTATCAAACCACGTATCTTTTAACAGATTTATTACTAGTCTCATTCGAATTTTAAAATTGAATTTAGTTGTATTTTTTTCTAGTTTGACTATCAATTTATTAGTCAAAAGTACAATCCTGGTATTTTATTACATGTAAATCAAGTATAGAATGCCGAAAATAAAGGTCTTTTAGATTCTTTTTTTATTTTATTAAGTTTGATTTGATTTCTATGACATGCAGATTCTAAAGATATAACTTTGAGAGATAAACAACGCGAACTAATAGTTCCAAACCAAAAATTTTTGGTTTTACGGAATATTTTGTTATTTCGAGTCATTTTTGATCCAGTTTTCATGGATCTTTGACATATCTATATTTCTTTTTTATGAAGAGAATATTATATTATTTAGAGAAAAAATAGATAATGAATAAGAATAATAATAGAACAATAGATGTCTTTCACATCCAACTATAACAATGAGTAACTTCTTCATTTTTAAATGGCAGTTCCAAAAAAACGTACTTCGATATCAAAAAAGCGTATTCGTAAAAATATTTGGAAAATGAAAGGATATTGGGCGTCGTTAAAAGCTTTGTCATTAGGGAAATCTCTTTCTACCGGGAATTCAAAAAGTTTTTTTGTACGACAAACAAATAAGTCCTAAAATATTGGAATAATCGAAATGCATTTGATTCAAAAAATTGGATCAGTAATTTGTTAATATAAAATCAAAGTTCATATTAATATGAAATAGAATCTTAATGTTATGTCTAAAAGAATAATTCTTCTATTTTCTGAATTCTAAATCTAAAAATCTAAATAAAAAAATAAATACAATTTTTTATTTTTTTTTTTATGTTTTCACTCATATTTTGGTGGTGGGGAGTCTTTTTTTCCCCATCGACCTTTACAATTCCAATAAATAAAATTTTTTATCTTTTTCGGGAAGGGCAGATTGTTGAAACTAATGGATTCCATGTTAAAAACTAACTTCTTAATTTATTGCATTTACCATATGTAATGGATTTACCATATATCTCCAATTTTCAGATCATCAATAAAAGAATCAATAAAAGAACTTGATTGTTGAGATATTATTATATTATGTACAAGTGTCAATTTGCAGTACTCCAAATACAAAATAGTTTTAGATTCATTGAGAAAAATTCTTTTTTGTTTCAAATTTATGATTATGAAATCAGATAAACCAGAAATAATGACATGACAATAAGCGTAAAAAAGGAAAAAAGTTTTTTTATTCTTTTTATTCTAGAGAGAGATTTCTATAGCTGCAAGAGTTCGATTTTAGAATCGCATAAACTACGTAAAAAGCCCTAAGATTGGACACTTAAAGGAAAATAAATGAAACTAATGAATCTTCAAATTGACTTTTGAACTCATTTTTTTTATCAATTTAATTTTTACTAAAAAAACATATTTGATTGAATTGACTTGTTCAATCTCGACTATTGAATATAAATAGGCTATTATGAATTCGAGCAAGCCGCTATGGTGAAATCGGTAGACACGCTGCTCTTAGGAAGCAGTGCTAGAGCATCTCGGTTCGAGTCCGAGTGGCGGCATGCCATCTTCTAAACGAGATCCAATAGATCCTATAATAAAAATAAATTAAATTCCCAATAATTAATATTAATATGGGGGATCCCCACCTTTTTTCTTTTTTATGATATTTTCAACTTTAGAGCATATATTAACTCATATTTCCTTTTCTATTGTTTCAATTGTGATTACAATTCATTTAATAACCTTATTGGGCAATGAAATCATAAAACCATATGATTCGTCAGAAAAGGGGATGCTAGCTACTTTTTTATGTCTAACAGGATTATTAATCACTCGTTGGATTTATTCGGGCCATTTCCCACTAAGTGATTTATATGAATCATTAATTTTTCTTTCATGGAGTTTCTCCCTTATTCATATACTGCCCTATTTAAAAAAACGAAAAAATTATTTAACCACAATAACTGCCTCAA